GATCAGCAAGAAGAATATACGGCTCTTAGAGAATGTATCACTTTGGGAATTCCAACCATTTCTTTAATCGATACAAATTGTAATCCCGATCTCGCGGATATTTCTATTCCAGCAAATGATGACGCTATAGCTTCAATTCGATTCATTCTTAACAAATTAGTATTCGCAATTTGTGAGGGTCGTTCTAGCTATATACAAAATTCTTGATTAATAATAAGATAAATAAATCAAATTTTTTTTGAGGGAGGGGCTCCCTGTATTTCGATTTCTAAAATCGGTTACTACTTCCTGAATCATACAAAAGAAAAAGAGATAAAAAACTGGGGATATTGTGTGATTAGTTTAGTTGGTACCCAAAACTAAAATATAAAATTAAAGTAAATTAAGTAAAAAGGGGGGGATCTTGAATCAAAATAATTTAAAGTTCTTATTTCTGTCAGAGGGCAATATGAATGTTTTATCATGTTCCATCAACACACTAATAAAAGAAGGGTTATATGAGATATCTGGTGTCGAAGTAGGCCAACATTTATATTGGCAAATAGGGGGTTTCCAAGTCCATGCCCAAGTCCTTATTACTTCTTGGGTTGTAATTGCTATCTTATTAGGTTCCGCAGTTATAGCGGTTCGCAATCCCCAAACCATTCCAACTGACGGCCAAAATTTCTTTGAATTTGTCCTTGAATTCATTCGAGACGTGAGTCAAACCCAGATTGGAGAAGAATATGGTCCATGGGTTCCCTTTATTGGAACCCTGTTTTTATTTATTTTTGTTTCTAACTGGTCAGGAGCCCTTTTACCGTGGAAAATTATCCAGTTACCTCAAGGGGAGTTAGCAGCACCAACGAATGATATAAATACGACGGTTGCTTTAGCTTTACTCACATCAGTAGCCTATTTTTATGCGGGTCTTAGCAAAAAAGGATTAGGGTATTTCAGTAAATACATTCAACCAACTCCAATTCTTTTACCCATTAACATCTTAGAAGATTTTACAAAACCCCTATCACTTAGTTTTCGACTTTTCGGAAATATATTAGCCGATGAATTAGTAGTTGTTGTTCTTGTTTCTTTAGTACCTTTAGTGGTTCCTATACCTGTCATGTTCCTTGGATTATTTACAAGCGGTATTCAAGCTCTCATTTTTGCCACTTTAGCTGCGGCTTATATAGGTGAATCTATGGAGGGTCATCATTAACTATTTTTTTATTCATTGTTAGCCCAATTGTAGAATAGTTGGTTTACGTTATGTAAGAAACACTTGTATATGTGATATTTGATATTGACTAGGTATATATGAGTTAAAGATCTATATAATCTGTCCCACTACGTTTGTGAATTTCGATTTAGATAGGGATTCCATTAGAAGTTCTTCCTTTTTATCTGTGAATTGGCTGAAAAAAGTGATAAAAAAAGAACGAAGAATTCAAATATTGGTTCACAAAAAATAAATGGCATAAAAAAGTCGTATATATATATATATATTATGAATTTTTAAAAATCCCGTGGATAGGAGCTAATATCAAAGTAATTCTTTGGTTCAATAATATTATTATATTAGTTCAATTTAAGTTTTTGGCTTTTTTTTGGCTGGATGAATCTTAGCGATGACTTAATTATAATTAAGTCCTAACTCATCGGATGATTGTATCATTAACTATTTCTTTATTTTGGTGTGAGGAACTTATCATGAATCCACTGATTTCTGCTGCTTCGGTTATTGCTGCTGGGTTGGCTGTTGGGCTTGCTTCTATTGGACCTGGAGTTGGTCAAGGTACAGCTGCGGGTCAAGCTGTCGAAGGTATCGCGAGACAACCTGAGGCAGAAGGAAAAATACGAGGTACTTTATTGCTTAGTTTGGCTTTTATGGAAGCTTTAACAATTTATGGCCTGGTTGTAGCATTAGCGCTTTTATTTGCGAATCCTTTTGTTTAATCCTATAAATAAGAAAATTCTGGATTTTTTTCGTAGTTTTTTTTTATTTTATCAAGATTTAACTCCTACAATTATTTATTGAGACAACAATCCTTGGGAAGGACTAATTTGAGGATGGGGAATTAGTACATCGATTCGCTTTCTTCCTTCCCCTTATTCTTTTAGTTTAATGGAAACTTTTTTTAAGGAATGTTGTGAAAAACGGAGGTTTTTCAAAATTGACATAAAACTTGGTCTCAAATTCTAGCTTAATTCTAATAAGTCTCATTATTATTATTGAAAATTAAAAATTTTGGAAAATACATTTGTAAATAGAATAGGTTTTTTATTCTGTTTACAAATATCCAAATAGGTAAATTAAATTATTAAATTAAATTTTCTTTTTTTTGAAAAAAAAAAGCCAGAGTTCTTTTTTTATAGTTTAGCTAGACGAGGAAATTATATGAAAAATTTAACCGATTCTTTCGTTTACTTGGGTCACTGGCCATCCGCCGGGAGTTTCGGGTTTAATACCGATATTTTAGCAACAAATCCAATAAATCTAAGTGTAGTCTTAGGTGTATTG